GAGGCTGATCCTGAGCTGCCATCCACGCACGAATACCCTCGTTTAAAAGAATATTTTTGGTGTAGAAAGTCTCAAATTCAGGATCTTCCGCTGCACGGATTTCCTGGGAAACGAAGTCATAGGCACGTAGGTTCAGAGCCAGGCCGACTACGCCAATAGCACTCATCCATAAACCGGTGACGGGTACAAATAGCATAAAGAAATGTAACCAACGTTTATTGGAAAAAGCAACACCAAAGATTTGGGACCAAAAGCGGTTAGCAGTGACCATTGAATAAGTTTCTTCAGCTTGAGTTGGGTTAAAAGCGCGGAAGGTATTTGCACCATCACCATCCTCGAATAGAGTGTTTTCTACGGTCGCCCCATGAATAGCGCATAGCAGAGCCGCGCCTAATACTCCGGCAACTCCCATCATATGAAATGGGTTCAACGTCCAATTATGAAATCCTTGGAAAAAGAGGATGAATCGAAATATCGCTGCTACGCCAAAACTCGGCGCAAAGAACCAACCAGATTGCCCCAGTGGATAAATAAGGAATACGGAAACAAAAACAGCGATTGGAGCAGAGAATGAAATTGCATTATAAGGTCGCAATTGAACAGACCGAGCAAGTTCAAATTGACGTAACATGAAACCTATTAGTGCAAAAGCCCCATGGAGAGCGACAAAAGTCCACAGACCCCCTAATTGACACCAACGAGTAAAATCCCCTTGCGCTTCCGGGCCCCATAGTAGCAACAAAGAGTGTGCTAAACTATTGGCAGGGGTGGAAACTGCCGCGGTTAAGAAATTACAACCTTCCAAATAGGAACTAGCCAATCCATGGGTATACCAAGAAGTTACAAAAGTTGTCCCTGTAAACCAACCCCCTAAAGCGAAATAAGCACAAGGAAAGAGCAATAGGCCGGACCATCCTACAAAAACGAAACGGTCCCTTCGTAACCAGTCGTCCATAATATCAAATAGATCATTTTCTTCTTTAGTAACTCTACCAAGGGCTATAGTCATAGTGATCCTCCTATTCAATTACTTCAACCATTTCCGAGCACCTCATATCACTTCCAAGGCATACGATAGTTTAATTATCTGTGGACGATTTCTTTCTCGTTCAATGCCCTTTTTCAATGGTCTCGAAGATAGAAATTTTGCATTTTTATCTATGGGGTCACAACCGAGGTCGTGGTAAATCCATGAATTTGATTCGATTAGTTTTTCTTATACTATAGAAATAAACATTTGAATTCAGCATTATTCCATGACTCCTATTTCAAAGCCTATCCTTTAAGGGAAAAATGAAAATAAAAGTAACCCCTCTTTTCCCACTCGCTCTCTATTGCATGGGTGGAAGAACAAAAATAGGATTCTGAAAAAAAAAGGAAAGATATTGAAAAAAAAAAAATTGACTTTCGAAATAAATTTTTATGTGTAGCGGAAAGGAGTTGCGATTTTTTCTTATTCCTATAGAACATCTAGTAACAAGAATATGAAATCGTAAATAGCGAAAAATTCTTGCCTTGCGCGGTCTAAGTCTAAGGAAATACAAAAAATCCGCTTATACAATTTCATCTACATCGAATTTATATATCAGAATAGCGAATAGAGGCATCATTCAAGGAGTCAGGTCTACTTACTTTATATTTCTTTCCAATTTTATGGTGGGTTTGATTTTATGGTGGGTTTGATAAGAATCCTTTTTGCTTTGTTGATAAATAATCAAAAAAGAGTTTTTTATTTTTTATATAACCTGCTTGTTTTATTATAACAAGTCCTATATGGAAATGCCCGCTGAAGAGAAAATCTATCTGATTGTTTCTCAGCCAATATCGAATTTTAGAAAGAAAAAACAAGAATTTTCTTCTTTTTTTTATTAACATTAAGAAAAAAGAATATAACTAAAATGGAATTGGCAATATAATTTTTATGGGCTTTTGAAAGAAAAAGGAAGGATTTTTTGCAATCGTTATTTCTTGCCTCTGTCATATTACGGAAACCTTTCGATTTGGAACGGGGAGAGATGGCTGAGTGGACTAAAGCGGCGGATTGCTAATCCGTTGTACAATTTTTTTGTACCGAGGGTTCGAATCCCTCTCTTTCCGCCCCCTCGGATCATTTGGGACTTTCGAATTGGAAGGAATTCTGACCCCCGGATTTTCTCATAGATAAATGTACGAAACAAATCCAATTTGTAAGAAAAAATTCCAAAAAAAATTGGATTTTTACTCCTCACGCCCAGGATTACGTCCTGGGTCATTAGATAAGAATCCAAAGATAAAGAGGGAAACAAAGAATATCACTACTGTATAAACAAAAAGTTTGAGAGTAAGCATTACATAATCTCCAAGATTTTTTTTTTAAGGAATAGATTACCCGTTTTTCCTTACCACACAGATCCATTAGGATGGGTTTTGTTTATTTTGACACCTAAAAATGCAAAAATCAATTCTTGCAATTTTTTTCAAGAATTGATTTCTAATAAGCACTCTTATCAATATCAAAAATTAGGTTAGGTATTGTGTGGGTACCTAAAGGTACCTGCTCAACGTAGGTGCAGGGGGTAGAAAGGCTGATCCAAATTTATTGCTGCAGCTATACATTCAATGTAGAAGAATTTGAATTTTAGAATCGAAGGTTCATAATATAAGATAAGACTTCTCGGCTTTTATCCATTTTTAGAATTTTTTTGGAATGAATACATCATTCAATTTGGCAGACAGAGCAGTAAAGATTTCATCGAAAACTTACAGCAGCTTGCCAAACAAAGGCTAATAGAAAAAAGAGTACAGGTATGACAGGCATAACATCCACGATTGGGTTGAAAATGGCATAAGCTTCGGGCAATTTGGCGAAGAAAAAACTAGTCGGATAAAGAACAGAATTAAAACAGATACAGGTTAAACTAAGTATATTAGGCATAACAAGCATTTCGTTCTTGTAGAGTAGATAATTGGATTTTGATTGAGTTATTTTTCTAAGGGAAAAAGGAAAAGGCGGATTCAAAATCCTTTTTTCTTCGGACTTTCCCAAACGCAAAATACCTCCTTGTATTCGCACTCTCAAATGAGAATGGAAGAAATTCGACTTTCATATAATATCTTAATAGAATTCCATGTAATGATCAATGCATTTTTTGGATTCTATATTATCCGCATGTCTAGAATCCTAGCAAGAGAGTATCCCTCATTTTTTATGTAATTGAAGTGGGATTGACGAATAACAAAACAAATAAACATACTAGTGTTTATTAGTGTCGGATAAAACCCGAAATGGGGCGTGGCCAAGTGGTAAGGCAGCGGGTTTTGGTCCCGTTACTCGGAGGTTCGAATCCTTCCGTCCCAGATTTTTCTGATGAAACGAAAGATGAAATCGTATTGTACCCCGCACGAGACAAAAGAAAGTTTATTAGAGAGAATAATTATCTCTTATGAACTCTTAGATTAGATGCATTTCTAAGCATTCATTTTCTTTCTCAGAAAACATAATCAAGTGTCAAGTCCAGTCAAATTGAATATCTTTATTTTCATGAAAAATTTGGTCTATACGTAAAACACTGTATAAAAAATGAGACCTATCCCTTTATGATAGAGATAGATTTTTGTTGTATTATATTATTAGCAAAAAGGGTCCTTCTTTGGTTAAGCGAAAACGATCTCGATCTGTGATTCTTTAAATATCCAGAATGATCCATTCTGGTAAGGATAAGGTAAGAACTGTTCGTTGGATAGAATGGATTCCAAAAATCATACTTCTCCTAATTTTTGATTTGGAGTTGCTTCTTTTAGGTAAAAGAAAGAATGCTATAAGTAAAAGCAAAGACCTTAATTTTACTTTACACGAAATGTGTTTTTTTTACTTCATTTTTTTCTTTCTTTTGGTATTCGAGTCGAAGAAGTACGAGAATTCTATAACTACCAAAAAACTTTCAATCTTTTCATTGGAATAGTTTATTTAGTTAATAGTTAATTGTTTTTGTTACGGAAAAATATATTGCTAATCTAATTCTAATATAGTAATTAAATTAATTAATTTTTTTTTTGAGGTTGATAGTTTATTTGTTGGAGAAGAATCGATCCTTCTCTTCTCATTTCAGGATTGACCATCTCGAGTCCTCTGTTGAGAATGGAAATTCAATAATAAATAAGTCTTAAGCAAACTTGTTTATTCGTCTTTTTCGAACTATGTTTCCTTCATATGATAGAATATGGGTTTAAATAAATTGGATCTTTGCGGAGTCTTCCCCGATAAATACTTATTTCTTTTATCCATATTTTTCCATAGATAGCAAGTTTGAATTAGTATACAAAAAACTAAACTAAACCAATGACTATTCATGATCCCATCCATATTGGATCAATTCCCTATACCACTTTGCAATGAAATTTGAGGAATGTTTGTTATGGTGAAACTTCGTTTAAAACGATGTGGTAGAAAGCAACGTGCGACTTGAAGGACATGATCGATTGTGGATTTTGCTATCCATCATTTTTCATAGTAATGAAAATGCTCTTGGCTCGACATAGTCTGTTCTATTCGTCCCGAACCAAATTTGCGCTGGGTTGTTTGTAAGTAAATAGTACACGATGGAGCTCGAGAGGACAGAATTGATTTTTTATCAAGGGAAAGAATCTAGGGTTAGTGAAAACTAATAAATTAGGCCAACTTTGTCAGTCTATCCTTAATATAGAAGTCGAAAGGTTAAAATAAGAAGAAAGTCCAATTTTGGAAAATTGGAAAAACTCTTTCAATTAAAAGTCTATCAAAATCAATCGCTCATATTCGATTTCTATAGAAGAGGGAAATGCTTTATCGAAGGAAATAAGAAAAAAAGGGTATGTTGCTACTCTTTTGAAAGAAAAAAGAATAGGAATTCCCGAAGTAATGTCTAAACCCAAGGATTTCACAAATCAAAGATAAAGAATTCCGGAACAAGTAAACGCGATTTTCAACTGTCTCAACAATAAAATTGTCTCAACAATTGAATTGGATCAGAATAAGGAATAAAAGTAAATTCGTTCGAGATGAGACAAAGAAAAGAGTTTAGAGACGACTCAAAAAATTTCGAAGGATTTTTCCTTTTAAGTCTGTCAGTCAAAATTAGCCAACTTGAGTCATGAGTATAAATGAAATTTGTTTTTTCTGTAAGGAAATTAATGCAAGTCATAGTCGAATTTCTATCTACTTGTATTATAGACAGAAATTCGAATCATTTTCTCGAGCCGTATGAGGAGAAAACCTCCTATACGTTTCTAGGGGGGGCATTGTTTAGCTACATCTATCCCAATAAGCTGTCTATCGAATCGTTGCAATTGATGTTCGATCTCGAAGAGAAGGAAGAGATCTTCGAAAAGTGGGTTTTTATGATCCGATAAAGAATCAAACTTGTTTAAATGTTCCAGCTATTCTCTATTTCCTTGAAAAGGGTGCTCAACCTACAAGAACTGTTTATGATATTTTAAGGAAGGCAGAATTCTTTAAAGAAAAAGAAGGAACTTTGAGTTAATTGAAGAACTAAATGAATAAAAAAGTAGGAGAGGGATCACTAGTATCCCTCGTTGTCTAATTATTTAGACACAATTTGCCTCTTTCTTAGTCCTATTTTTGACTGGATTTATGTCGTGCCAATCCAACATAAGCCCTTATTTTATTTACTTTTTATATCTAATTTGTTTTCTTACCATTGTATTTCCATTGACAAAGGTCTATTGAACAAATAGAATTTGTAGATAGATAGGTCTCTTTATCCTCACTCCATATTAGGTTTTTCTGCCTACACTTCGCTCAAATGATAGGGTTGTCCCTCTTGCATGTACTCTCATACAAGATTTTTTGATTTCTTTAAATAGAAATTGCTAAAAAAATGACAATTTTGCCATCGTGATTGAAGCCGCTCTTTTTTTAACCTTAGTGAAATTTAACCGGACCTGTTCATTTTGGCATTTGAGTGTTTTTAATGGGGGATAAAATCTTTCTTTTGATGTCTTGCTAGTTCAATGTTTTGACAGGAGCGTGCGGTGTAATTCCATTGATTTTTGGGTTTCGATCGTATCTAAGATCCTATTTTATCTGGGTTGCTAACTCAATGGTAGAGTACTCGGCTTTTAAGTGCGACTATGATCTTTTACACATTTGGATGAAGCAACAAATTCGTTCAGACTCTTGGTAGAGTCTAGAAGACCACGACTGATCCTCAAGGGTAATGAATGGAAAAAATAGCATGTCGTAATAAAATCAAATTCTTATTTTTGATTTTTGGAATGGAATAAAAAAATTCCGATTTTCTGGGTCTAGTGAATAAATGGATAGAGTCTGGCTCCAATTCTGGTAAAATAAAAAGCAACGAGCTTAACTTCTTAATTGAAATGATTCCCCGATCTAATTAGACGTTAAAAATAGATTAGTGCCTGATGCGGGGAAAGGTTGGGTTTTCCTATGAGCGGACCCTTGATTTTTTCTTTGTTTTTTTAGAAATCCTAATTATTCTTGATTATGGATTGAAAAGGGATGTTATGGATTGAATGTGTAAAAGAAGCAGTATATTGATAAAGAGACTGTATTCCAAAGTCAAAAGAGCAATTGGCCTGTAAAAATAAAAGATTTGTTCTCTTTTGTAATTAGAACAAACATAAACTAATTGGATAGAAAAGGAAAAGATCTGTGGATTAGACTCCCTTTCTTTCCAGGGTTTGTATTAAAAAATGCAACACCCTGTTCTGACCATATTGCACTATGTATCATCATTTGATAAACCGAGAAATGCTTCCTCTTTCTGATTCAAGTAGAAATACAAATGGAAAAATTCGAAGGGTATTCAGAAAAACAGAAATCTCGTCAACAATACTTCGTCTACCCACTTCTCTTTCAGGAGTATATTTATGCATTTGCCCATGATTATGGATTAAATGATTCCGAGCCTGTGGAAATTGTTAGTTGTAATAACAAGAAATTTAGTTCACTACTTGTGAAACGTTTAATTATTCGAATGTATCAGCAGAATTTTTGGATTAACTCGGTTAATCATCCTACCCAAGATCGATTGTTGGATTACAACAATTTTTTTTATTCTGAGTTTTATTCTCAGATTCTATCTGAGGGGTTTGCGATCGTTGTAGAAATCCCATTCTCGCTACGAGAATTATCTTGTCCGAAAGAAAAAGAAACACCAAAGTTTCAGAATTTACGATCTATTCATTCAATATTTCCCTTTTTAGAAGACAAATTTTTGCATTTACATTATCTATCACATATAGAAATACCCTATCCTATCCATTTGGAAATTTTGGTTCAACTCCTTCAATACCGGATCCAAGATGTTCCATCTTTGCATTTATTGCGATTCTTTCTCAACTACTATTCGAATTGGAATAGTCTTATTACTTCAATGAAATCGATTTTTCTTTTGAAAAAAGAAAATAAAAGACTATTTCGATTCTTATATAACTCTTATGTATCAGAATATGAATTTTTCTTGTTGTTTCTTCGTAAACAATCTTCTTGCTTACCAT